TAGAAGTATTACTAATTGTAATTGAGTTTAGGAATTAAACTTTCTCTATTTTTTTATAAATCATTCATTTCTGAAAAGCTTTTTTTAGTTGAAATTTAACTATTTTAAAACTATTTCAATTTAAAATTCAATTTTTAAATTGAAATAGAAAAAAATATATGTATTTCAAAATTTTATTAAGTTTTAGTGTGGTAATATAGTTTATGAATAATATATATGAAGAATACTCTTTCAATCAAAAAAATATTTCTTTCAATTATTTCTATTTCCATGTTTGTATTTCTAAAGTAAAAAGAATACAAAGTAAAAGAAATACAAATGGTAGTAAATTTATTACAATTGAATTCTTGATCAATTTTCTATTTCGATGAACCCACTCTTACTAAAATTAGATATGTGCCGTAAGGAAGAATTGAACTTTTTTATTATTCAAAGAGAAATTTTATTATTCAAAGAGAAAAAAGTTCTGTTATTACATTACGTAGATACAGATTTTATATCGGAAACAACAGAGACATAGTAGTTCTCTAACGAGATACTACTACACAGACTAAAATAATGTCTTGGGCGAGTCACATATTGAGCACTTCCCGTTTGTTTTAATATTTTGCAAATTTGATTTATGTTGTATTTTTTTTTATTGCACTCAATGTTCAAACGTTCAAAGAGGTTTACTAATCCCACCCCTTTTTCGAAATCCAAAGGAGTTTCCATAGATCATCTGTCAACTGATCGATCAATGACTTCTTCGTCAGAATGCTAGTAAAAAGATTCTTTAATACAGAAATTAGAATCGTACGAGTCGTTTTTCTATTATTTCAAATTGATTGAAATTAACACAAATTAAATATAAGACAGATGAATAAATAAAGCAAAGAACTAGAATTGAGGGGAACTATATCCATATTATACATTCTACATAATATGTAATGGATATCCATATATATATCAATATATAAAAATATGACGATACTATTGTAGATTGATCTCTATTAAATTAAACCGGATTACATAACACCTTATATATACTATAAATATATCCTACAATAACAATAGTAGATAGTATGGAAGAAAGATTCAGATATTTCTTTCTACCATACTATCGTATTTCATAGAATACAGCGAATTCTAGTCTGGCCAGTTCATTTAAGACGCGAAATTTGAATCCCTTTCTTCTCTAATCAAATTTTGATAAGAACTAAAAAATAAAGTTTAATTCAAATTAATCGCCTTGGCTGACTGTTTTTACGTATATTATAAGTAAAAAAGCGGTAGGAACTAGAATAAACAGTGCAGTAGCAATAAATGCGAGAATATTTACTTCCATAATCTCATTGTTTCGTTTTTCTTTAATTTGCAATAACTCGGGAGTTAATCCCATAGAGATAATAAATCTTTCGCTTGTAAATTTAACGGGATAAATTAGATATCAATGATATCAAATTGTATCAATATCATGAATAACAATACTTGCACTATCAAATCAACTCATGGTCAAGAATTGAATAGTATAACATAGGAAAATCTTTTATCCATAACCACCTCCAAATTTTATTCCTGATCCAACCAATAATTCCTTTCTTTTTATTTTTATTCTTTCTTTTATATAACCTACTGTCCTCTTTGTCCAACCATCTGATGAAGTATCATTGAACCGCCCTTACATTTAACTTTGATTCTAAACAATCCTCAATAAACAATATAATCTAAAAAAAAAAAACAATAAATAAGAGGAATTCCCGTTGGGAATGAAATTCTAGTTACTTTTACAAAAAAATCTTTCACAAACGGGACTGACGGGGCTCGAACCCGCAGCTTCCGCCTTGACAGGGCGGTGCTCTGACCAATTGAACTACAATCCCAAGTCAATACCATTATAAAATAATGTATTATGTATACATATTTTTATGATTTTATTCTAACTTTTTCAATTTTGAATTTAGATTAAAATTGGCGTTTTGTAACAGAGCCGTGAGTGATATATAGGATACCCATATGGGTATGCGCTTGACCTTTAGTGAGACCGACCTGGATTACTAGTAATCCTTTCGTTATTGCCAAATAAATGGGATAATTATTTTTTCAATGAAACCTTAGATTGTATTTTATACTTATAGATCCTTATACGAATAAAGACCATTATCATATCAAGATCCTAATTTGTTGGAAAAGGGGAATAAATTAAATAAAAATAAAGAGTGCTATAGATATAGCAGAGAAACAAATTTATCTTAGATATTGGGGGATCGGGCATTTCTGAAGAGCACAAAATGGGATGGGTTATATGATACCATTTCGTGGTAGAGCCGCGAATTTTTGGGCCGAGCTGGATTTGAACCAGCGTAGACATATTGCCAACGAATTTACAGTCCGTCCCCATTAACCGCTCGGGCATCGACCCAGGAAAAATAAATTCCAGGCTTATTGATAATCCATGATCAACTTCCTTTCGTAGTACCCTACCCCCAGGGGAAGTCGAATCCCCGCTGCCTCCTTGAAA